ATGCAACACAAAACTCGATGGGTTCCGTTAGGGTAACTATATGCTGTGTATTATCAACGATTGACACAGAAGGCGGTAAAATGATGTCTTGAGCCGTTACATCTCGGGGACCCCTGACACAAATAGACGCATCGCGCGTTCCATAGAGACTACTTCTCAATACAATTTCTTTCAAATTCATTACAATTTCATAGACCGATTCTTGAATCCCTACTCGAGTAGTATACTCGTGTGGTATTTTATCAAATTGGGCATGTGTAATACATGTTCCTTCTATTTCTCCAAGCAAAGATCTTCGCATCGCAATGCCTATTATATCCGCTTGACCCTTCTTAAGGGGAGAGAGAAGAAAGCGGCCATAATAAAGACGCTTGCCGTCTGCTCTGAATTCAACACATTTCCACCGGGGTGTCTGAGTAGAGACTCTTCCTTTTTCTCGAATCATCGTAATCCTCTTTTTCATAAGATCCTTGAATTATTTCTTTCTCTTGAATTTTCTTGTTTTTTTCTATGTACGCCTTTTTTTAGGCGGCCTACAGCCGTTATGTGGGATAGGGGTTATATCCCGTATAAGGTGTAAGCGTACACCGCTTTTACAAATCGCTCGTAATGCTGCATCTCTTCCACGCCCAATCCCTTTTATCAGGACAATCGCGCGTCGCATACCTTGCTTCACCAATGGCTTCAGAGCATCTTGGGTTGTGCTTTGGGCCGCAAAGGGTGTCCCCCTTCTTCTACCTTTGAATTTACAAACGCCGGCGGAGGACCAAGTAACCACGCGACCCCCTACGTCTGTAATAGTAACAATTGTATTGCTGAAACTTGCTTGAACGTGAATAATTCCCTTTGTTATTTTACGTATATTCTTACGCAAACGTGTGCGACTATTCCTAGGTAAACGATAATTATAAATGATTCGTCTAGGTTTTGCCATATTTTCTCGTCTTATAAATGGAAGTTCTCGAAATATGGATATATCCATCTCATGTTAAAACCGACTTTTTCTTTTTAGCTTTCAAAAGGTTTTTTCGTTTTTTTCGAAAGATTATCCCTGTCTTTGCTTATGTCTCGGGTTAGAACAAATTACTCGAATTCGCCCCTTCCTACGTATCAGCCGGCATTTTTCACAAATTTTACGAACGGAGGCCCCCATTTTCATAGTTCTTATTTCTTACCCTTGAATCCACTTCTTGCAATTGAAAGAAAATAAGTTTCGTGAAATTTGCAGTCTCAAATCCCCACGAAGGGAGTGCTCAAGTTCAAAAGAACCCTTCCTCATCCGAATCGGTTCTGGCGAATCCATAAACGAGACCCCACCGGCCAGGGTTCTCACGACTTCTTTCAACCTTGACTCTCTCTCCGCGTGCGATATCTATACATATCGATATATTTCTGCCATCTCCGTCCTGAAAGAAGAGCTAAAAGGGAATCTCCGTTATCTAAGTGTACCCCAAACTTCGCGTTGGAAAACGTGTGAGAAATTAGAGGGATCCTTTTTTCTATGAATTGCCTCACGTTCTGAGCATCAAAGAGTCTTTTTTTTAGCAGAGAAAAAAGCGATCTATTGCGCAGTAAGATCCTCCCGATTCCATTTGTCTATCCTAAGCATTACCATATATAACACAAAATTTCTCCACCCACTCTTTCTAGCCGAGCCTCTCGGTCTGTTATTAGACCTCGAGAAGTTGAAAGAATTACAATCCCCCTCCCGCCAAAAATCCTAGGAATTTTTTGATAGGTAGAATAGATTCGCAGACCGGGTCGACTGACTCGTTTTAAATGGAAGGGGGTTCTCGAGCTCTTATTCCTATTCCTTATATAATTTTCCTTCCTACTCCTTTTATGGACTAGTGTTAAAACCAAAAAGGATTTTTGGTTTTCCCGATGTTTCCTTGTGTTTTTAATAAATCCTTCTCGTAAAAGTATTTTCACTATCTTTTCGGCGATGTTAGTAAATCCTATTCGAACCGTCTCTTTTTTCGCCATGTCGGCATTGCGTATACAGGTTAATATGTCCGAAATAGTGTCCTGGCTCATGATAACGGAAAACTCTTCTTACCCTCGAATTTGGATATAATCAACATGTTCCTTTTTTTTTCTTTATGATTGGGGAAGGATATATGGGTGAGCCACAATCTACTAGGCTGGTGAATCCTTTTTCTTTCAATACGATAGACTCGTTTCCTTTTTCAAAACTTCTTATAAGACTTCAGGCGCTAGTGAAATTATTTTGGTGAAATTTTTCTGTCTCAATTCGTGGGTGATTGCACCAAAAACACGCGTTCCCCTTGGGTTTCCTTTTTGATCAATAACAACGGCAGCATTATCATCATATCGTATTATTACCCCGTCATCACGTTTGAGTTCTTTACAGGTACGGACAATTACAGCTCTGACCACTTCGGATCTTTCTAGAGACATTTTGGGCACTGCTTCCTTAATCACAGCAACAATAACGTCTCCGATATGAGCATATCGTCGATTACTCCTTCCTATGATTCGAATGCACATCAGTTGCCGGGCACCGCTGTTGTCCGCCACATTCAAATGGGTCTGAGCTTGAATCATATCACTTTTCTTTTGCGTCAGCTTTTTCAATGAAAAGGGTGCAGTCCAAATAAAAAAAGTATTCTTTGTCCAAAAAACTTGCAATTCTTTTTTTATCCCCAGGGCTTCCTTCTTTTGGTTCGAGATCCTGATCCCTCCTTATTCCGAGTCCGAAATAATGAATTGAGTGCGGATAGGCATTTTGGACCCAGCTATTGCAATCGCCTTTCTGGCTATATTTTCGGTCACTCCGCCCATTTCATAAAGTATTCGACCCGGTTTAACGACAGCTACCCAATATTCGGGGGATCCTTTCCCCGAACCCATACGGGTTTCTGCAGATCTTACTGTAACCGGTTTGTCTGGAAATATACGCACCCATATTTTTCCACCGCGGCGTACGTTTCTTGTCATTGCTCGCCGACCTGCTTCGATTTGTCGAGATGTCATCCAAGCCGGTTCGAGTGCTTGAAGAGCATATCTACCGAAAGAAATACAACTGCCTCGAGAGGCTACTCCTCTCATTCTTCCTCTCTGTTCTTTTCGGAATTTCGTTCTTTTGGGGCTAAGCATAAAAATGATATCAAAGGATTTATCGAATTTTTATTCAATCCTATAAAGAGAGATTCTTCCTTTTTTGAAAAGAGTCAAAGAATGGGTTCCTTTTTCTTCTATCATTGGATAGGTCGTTGGACAGTCTAGAGGGCAAGGACAGGTCCATTTTTAGGGTTTCCTTTTTGCTTCCATTCCAAATAGCCAAATTTTGATGCCTAAGACCCCGTGGATCGTTCGAACCGTAGTGGAACAAAAATCAATTTTCGTACGAATCGTTTGGAGAGAAACTCTGCCCTTTCTAAGCCATTCGACACGTGCAATTTCTTTTCCTTCAATACGTCCTGCAAGTTGTACTTGAATTCCTCTTGCACGTCCCTCTTCTTCGGCCCTTTTCATCGTTTGTTGCATTGCTTTGCGAAATGGAATTCGGCTCTTTAATTGGTTGGCGAAAAATGCGGCAAGAATAGTAGGGTCCCCATCAGGATTTTCAAGTGCAAAAATGGAAATCTTGAGTTTTCGTTTTTCGCCGTGAAGTACTTTTTCGACATTTTCCTTTAAGTTGAGTTTTCCGTCGCGAAGTACTTGAAGTTTGACATTTTCCTTTAAGTGGAATTTGCGTTTTCCGCCGTGAAGTGCTTTTTCGACCTTTTCCTTTAACTTTTTGATTTCCGTTTCCCTTTCCCACTCTTCGATTTTCTTTATCTTTAACTCCTTGATTTCCTTTTCCTTTAACCGGTTGCTTTGCTTTTTCTTTCTTTTGCGGGGTTTCTTTTCTTTTGGCCACGAGGGGAATCCCATATAGATTATTACGTGAACCAAATCCGTTCCTTTTTCAATCTGTATACGTGAAATTAACTCTATAGTGGGGGGGAACCTACGCCTACGATTGTCTATAAAATTCTGAATGCAATCTCGTATTTTTTGATCTTCTTGGAGGCCCTCACAATACTCTTTTGGTTGTTCAAACCAAATAGAGTGATGCTCTTGTGTTGTACCAAGCCTGAAACCAAGTGGATTTATTTTTTGTCCCATAATACCTCACTACTCCCCATATTATCCATATTAAACCTACCGTGCAATATCCATATGGGTTTTTCGATTTTATTTCGCTTGCCCCGGGGTTTCCCCGAGGCGAGTGGCACTTGCCCACGGTTTTCGGATGTATCCTTCCGATTAGTTGGATACAGTCCGCGAATACGTTTTACGTATTCCCCATGTTCTTCGTTTAAGGACACATCTCTTAATACGATAGTTATATGACAAGTGGACCTTTTTATAGGGTAACCCCGGCCTTTCGCCCGAGGTTTTAATTTTTTCACAGTAGTACCCTCATTCACTTCGGCTTTACTAATGATTAAACTCTTTGGGTCAAAATGCAGATTGTGAATACCATTTGCTGCTGCGGAAGCAATGACTTTCAAAATGGGAAAACATGCTCGATAAGGCATGCATCTTAGTAGCATAACTGTTTCTTCATAGGAACGTCCACGAATCCGATCAATCACCCTTCTCACTTTGTTAGCAGACATCGAAATAGAGTGACCCAAAGCCGACACTTCTGGATACCGCTTCGTCTTTTTTTTTTTCATAAAGTGGACCTCTCCCTCTGCCTCATCAAGGACAATTATCTATATTCATTTTTCAAATTATTAACGACGCGATTTCGTATCGCTTTTGCTTTTCACATCCTCTTTATTAAAACTTCGAGTCGGGACAAACTCTCCTAATTTATGCCCTACCATATAGTCTGTTATAGGAATAGGAAAATGCACTTTGCCGTTATGGATATAGATGGTGTATCCGACCATTGCAGGTATAATGGTGGATGCTCGCGACCAAGTTTTTAGGGAATCCTTCTCGCCCTTGGCGTTAAGCTTCTCTATTTTTTTTAATAAATGATTCGCGACAAAAGGGTTTTTCTTAAATGAGCGGGACAATGGAAATGGCTCCTTCTTATTAAGAATAGTTTCATAAAAGAAAAAAGGTTTCATTTTTGGAATTTAGGAAAATGGAAACTCCTTTTTGAACAACGATGAAAAAAGGAAACCGCTCGCCTATTTACTACGGCGACGAAGAATCCAATTCTCGCTATATTTCTTCCTTTTTCGCGTTCTTCTTCCGAGCGCAGGGTACCCCCATGGGGTTGAAGGTTGTTTTCTACCAATTGGGGCTCTCCCCTCACCCCCCCCATGGGGGTGGTCGACAGGGTTCATAACCACTCCTCTTACTACAGGACGCTTCCCTATCCAACGCTTCGAGCCAGCTCTACCCAAATCTTTCCGCTTTGCTCCAACATTGCCCACTTGTCCGACTGTTGCTGAGCAGCTTTGGGATATCAAACGGACCTCCCCAGAAGGCAGTTTTAGTGTCGCCGATTTGCCCTCTTTTGCAATCAGTTTCGCTACAGCACCCGCGGCTCGAGCGAATTGCCCACCCTTTCCAGGTGTGATTTCGATATTATGTATGGCCGTGCCTAAAGGTATCTTGGTTGAAGTAGATTCTTCTTGTTGCTCAATCAAAGGAATCCCTTCCCAAACTGTACAAGCTTTTTCCAAAGCATACGGCTTTCGGGATGTAGATGATGCTATCGATAGAGGTGGATCTTCTACATATCATCAATTCTTCGAAATATCCTTACCCCATGAGTGGATAGCTAAGAATCCAAATCTGCCAACTCCGAATCACTCAGGTATGATCTTCTACATCCTAGGTCTTCCCCTTCCCTCATCTGGCTTATGTTCTTCATGTAGCATTCAGACCGAATGACTCTATGTAATTACGTGGATACTTCCACATATTGCGGGTAACGTAGGAGACTCTTTCGACTCCGGGGCATCCTTAGAATTACCACTGCTTCGCTTTCAATTCGCCTTTGACCATCAAATGAAATGTGAATAACCCGTATTTATCTCCTTCTCTCTTTGAAAGAAGGGGCCCTTCTGTCATTGTTTGAAACAACTGTGTCTTCTCCATATTACGAGATTTCTCGAGTCCATAATTTGATACAAGGAACTACTGCCCGCAATCACTTGCTGTCGCTACTCTTCAGTTTTCTGTTGAGGTCTATCCTCTCGAGGGCTTCCTCTTGGACCAGTGATCGATTTCTAGGTTTCGTCCGCAACCTAATTGGTTACTTCCAATTACGTAAATCAATAGTTCAAACCGCACTCAAAGGTAGGGCATTCCCCATTTTTATAGGAACTCCTGTACCAGAAAGAATGGTATCTCCAATTCTAGCCCCTCTGGGATGTAAAATATATCTCTTCTCACCATCCCCATAGTGTATGAGACAAATGGATGCATTTCGATTCGGGTCGTATTCTATGGTTACGATTCTACCGTCTATGCCCTTTTCGTTCCGTCGAAAATCGATTTGACGGTATAGACGCTTATGACCTCCTCCTCGATGCCCTGCAGTAATGATTCCTCTGGCATTACGACCTTTCCCACAATGATGGCGTCCATAGATCAAATGATTGCGTGGATTGGATTTGACTTGACTGTCTGCGACTGCAGTTCGTGTCGTTGGGGTAGAATTGGATTTGTTAACTTCTATGTCTTCATCTTTCCTTTGCGAAGCCATTAATTCTTTTTTGTTCATTTCATTTTCGGTATCATCTATGCTAAGAAATGGAAGGGAATCACCGGGTTTAACCGTAATGATCATACGTTTGTATTCCATTCTACGTCCCAGAGGAGTTCGACGCGTTCCCGGGAGTCGATGACTATTCATCGCTATTACCTTGACACCAAAGAAGAGTTCGACCCAATATTTGATTTCTCTTTTCGTGAATCCGGATTCAACATTATAAGTATATTGATTTTGCAACCATAACCGAAAACTTTTGACTGTAAGTCCTCCTTTTTTGATTCCATCCATAAATTGATTTTCTTCCCTATGAGTTCTATTCGAGTCTCCATAAGAATCCGAGTTCTTACTGTTCATATGTTATGATATGAATATATCATACCCATTTGCTATCCCTCGGTGATGAGATTGCGATACAGAGCCAATTCCAATAGACTTCTTGGTAGTGGTAGACATACTTATGGGAGGGGCCCATTGGCGTGCATCCAGTAGGAATTGAACCTACGAATTCGCCAATTATGAGTTGGGTGCTTTAACCATTCAGCCATGGATGCTTAGCGGGGGTCCTCGTACATGGTGAATAACCAAATTCCAATTGAAAGAAAATCTTTAGGATATATCAATGCAATTGGGGAGGTCTTTTTTTTTAGGGCTCAAATCCTGTAGTTTCGAATTGAGAAAGATCCCAGGTACGGGATTTCCGTAATAGCAAAGATCCTGTCAAATCAAAAGAAGAAAGATGATAAGAAAAAAAGGGGCTTTTGTCATAATACTAATAAGAGATATCTATGGATCGAATCAAGGGCTGC